ATTCGTTCATGGAGCTATTTACTCGATCGCAGACATTTCTGGAACACCTCTAACAGAGGGACAAATAGTCCATTTTGAAAGAACTTATTGTCAACCTCTTTCAGATATGAATCTACCTGATTCAGAAGGGAAGAACTTGCATCGATATCTCAATTTCAATTCAAACATGGGTTTGATTCACACTCCATGTTCTGAGAAATATTTACCATCCGAAAAGAGGAAAAAATGGAGTCCTTGTCTAAAAAAATGCCTTGAGAAAAGGCAGATGTATAGAACCTTTCAACAAGATAGTGCTTTTTCAACTCTCTCCAAATGGAATCGATTCCAAACATATATACCATGGTTCCTTACCTCGACAGGGTACAAATATCTAAATTTCATATTTTTAGATACTTTTTCAGACTTATTGTCAATACTAAGTAGCAGCCAAAAATTTGTATCCATTTTTCATGATATTATGCATGGGTCAGATATATCATGGCGAATTCGTCAGATTCCATTGTGTCTTCCACAATGGAATCTGATAAGTGAGATATGGAATCTGATAAGTGAGATTCCGAGTAATTGTTTACATAATCTTCTTCTGTCCAAAGAAATTATTCATCGAAATAATGAGTTACTATCGATATCGACACATCTGAGATCGCTAAATGTTCAGGAGTTCCTCTATTCAATCCTTTTCCTTCTTCTTGTTGCTGGATATCTCGTTCGTACACATCTTCTCTTTGTTTCGCGAGTCTATAGTGAGTTACAGGCAGAGTTCGAAAAGGTCAAATCTTTGATGATTCCATCATACATGATTGAGTTGCGAAAACTTCTGGATAGGTATCCTACATCTGAACTGAATTATTTCTGGTTAAAGAATCTCTTTCTAGTTGCTCTGGAACAATTAGGAGATTCTCTAGAAGAAATACGGCGTTTTGCTTTTGGTGGCAACATGCTATGGGGTGGTGGTCCCACTTATGGGGTCAAATCAATACGTTCTAAGAAGAAATATTGGAATCTCATCGATCTCATAAGTATCATACCAAATCCCATCAATCGAATCGCTTTTTCGAGAAATACGAGACATGTAAGTCATACAAGTAAAGCAATCTATTCCTTTATAAGAAAAATAAAAAATGTGAATGGTGATTGGATTGATGATAAAATAGAATCCTGGGTCTCGAACAGCGATTCGATTGATGATAAAGAAAGAGAATTCTTGGTTCAGTTTTCTACCTTAATGACAGAAAAAAGGATTGATCCAATTCTATTGAGTCTGACTCATAGTGATTATTTATCAAAGAATAACTCTGGTTATCAAATGATTGAACAACCAGGAGTAATTTACTTACGATACTTAGTTGACATTCATAAAAAGTATCTAATGATTTATGAGTTCAATACATCCTGTTTAGCAGAAAGACAGATATTCCTTGCTAATTATCAGACAATTACTTATTCACAAACCCTTTGGGGGGCTAATAGTTTTCATTTCCCATCTCATGGAAAACCCTTTTCGCTCCGCTTAGCCCTACCCCCCCCTAGGGGTATTTTAGTGATAGGTTCTATAGGAACTGGACGATCCTATTTGGTCAAATACCTAGCGACAAACTCCTATGTTCCTTTCATTACAGTATTTCTGAACAAGTTCCTGGATAACAAGCCTAAGGGTTTTCTTATTGATGATAGTGACGATAGTGACGATATTGATGATAGTGACGATAGTGACCGTGACCTTGATATGGAGCTGGAGCTTCTAACTATGATGAATACGCTAACTATGGATATGATGCCGGAAATAGACCGATTTTATATCACCTTTCAATTCGAATTAGCAAAAGCAATGTCTCCTTGCATAATATGGATTCCAAACATTCATGATCTGGATGTGAATGAATCGAATTACTTGTCCCTCGGTCTTTTAGTGAACTATCTCTCCAGGGATTATGAAAGATGTTCCACTAGAAATCTTCTTGTTATTGCTTCGAGTCATATTCCCCAAAAAGTAGATCCATCTCTAATGGCTCCGAATAAATTAAATACATGCATTAAGATACGAAGACTTCTTATTCCACAACAACGAAAACACTTTTTCACTCTTTCATATACTAGGGGATTTCACTTGGAAAAGAAAATGTTTCATACTAATGGATTCGGGTCCACAACGATGGGTTCCAATGTACGAGATCTTGCAGCACTTACCAATGAAGCCCTATCGATTAGTATTATACAAAAAAAATCCATTATAGACACTAATATAATTAGATCTGTTCTTCATAGACAAATTTGGGATTTGCGATCTCAGGTAAGATCGGTTCAGGATCATGGGATCCTTTTCTACCAGATAGGAAGGGCTGTTTCACAAAACGTACTTCTAAGTAATTGCCCCATAGATCCTATATCTATCTATATGAAGAAGAAATCATGTAACGGAGGGGATTCTTATTTGTACAAATGGTACTTCGAACTTGGAACGAGTATGAAGAAATTAACGATACTTCTTTATCTTTTGAGT